TTGATTAGGAATTGATGTAAGGGTGGGGTGTATGTGATGTGGACATGCTTTCTGGAGGATAGAGATTGAGGTGTGTGATAAGTAATTATATGTAGTACTGATTTAATAGGTGTGGGCATTATGAGGTGTAAGATGCTATCTGATTTGTTGATTTATAAAATTTAATTGCTAATGGTAAAATGTCTCTTTACGATGCTTACCTCAGAAAATACGGGTTAGGTTAAATGAGGGTTGGAGGGTTAAATTTTTGGGTATAGTGCTGCAATTATCTGTTATGTCCTGAAACCATTGACTGAATAACACCTTAGTGGTCGGGATGGGGGCCAAGACATTCAATTTAGGTGCGATGATAGCATAAAGCATGGCAATGCACAGACAGGTCCCACAGGACGGGGGGCGGGACTCCTACCGGAGCCTACGGCAATGCTGAGGATTTCCCCCCCCCCCCTTTCCCCACCCAGGCACCCTATGCATCCAGTGACGCGGTTAAGAGGGTGATAGCGCCACACCATCGTGATGTCTTATTTAAGAGGAACGTGGACACGATCTTGGTGAGATGGCCCTGAGGTAGGAACCAAATGCCAGGTATAGTTTCAGTATAACCAAGCCCTGTCTATATGGGCCCGGAGCGAGAAGAGCCGCAGATGTGGGCGGGTTGGTGGTTTCACGGAGGTTGGTAGATTAAGAGACCAAATATACGAGGGGATATCCATGGTTAGAAGGACTTAAGAAATAGGATGCGCTATGTCCGACCAATCATTCGATGTACAAATGTACTATTAATGATTCTATGTACTGGACGATATTCATGGTGGGCATGTTTGGTATGTGAAGTGCGGACTTAATGCGTTATAGTCCAATGTGGAATTACAGTTCTTGCTTGTAAGCATGTTCATTGGCGTAGTATGCACGTCTTGGTTGTATGTGCTATGTATAGTTAAGCATGTGTAGTACTATGTATTATTCGTGGGGACGAGCAATAATGCACTAATTACATAGGGAAAGAATTATGTATGCCTTTAGTATACTTTATAAGTTAGTCATCAAATAATATATACTTGTACTATTATTGTTAGTGTTCAGGGAGTAGTTTAATATAGAATTTCAGCTTTGGGTGTTGATGGTAGAATTAGGTATTCTTTCCCTGATTGTCCTGGGGAGTTAGTACGTCTCCTTTTCCGGTTTACAAGGCCGGGGTAATTAGATATACTACAAGGACAATTACCATTTAAGTAGTTTATTTTCAGTTAGGGCTGATAGAGGAATTAGGATGATAATAAGGAAGTAGGTAATGGATGCGGTTTGGCCAATGGTCTCAAAGGGGTGTTCTACTGGTTGGCCTCCAATTCATGTAAGTGTTAGTAGGTCGGCTACAAGGGTTCAAAATAGGATTTGGGTGATTGGTCGGAATATTATACTTTGTTGTTTGGATGCGTGGGTCGTGGGGATAATTGTTAGAATTAGAATAGATAGTAGGAGGGCTAGGACACCTCCTAGTTTATTTGGAACAGACCGTAAGATTGCGTATGCGAATAGAAAGTATCACTCTGGCTTAATATGGGGTGGGGTATTTAGGGGGTTAGCTAGCGTGAAGTTGTCCGGGTCGATTAAAAGGTCGGGGGTAAATAGGGTTAGATTTATAAGGAGCAAGAGAAGAAGAGTTAGTCCAAAAATATCTTTGGCTGTGTAGTAGGGGTGGAATGTAATTTTATCGGGGTTGGATGTTATTCCTGATGGGTTATTTGAGCCTGTTTCATGCAGAAATAATAGGTGGATGGTTGTTAGAGCCATGATAATGAAAGGTAGAATAAAGTGGAAGGTAAAGAATCGTGTGAGGGTGGGCTTATCCACTGAGAAGCCACCTCAGATTCATTGTACAAGGTCATGTCCGGTATAGGGGATGGCTGATAAAAGGTTTGTAATAACTGTGGCCCCTCAGAATGATATTTGGCCTCATGGCAATACGTAACCTATAAAGGCTGTGGCTATTGTTGTTAACAGTAGGATTGTACCGATGTTTCAGGTCTTTAGAGAGAGAAAAGATCCGTAGTAGAGGCCTCGGCCGATGTGGAGGAATAAGCATACAAAAAATAGGGAGGCACCATTGGCGTGTAGGAGGCGGATTATTCAGCCGTAGTTAATATCTCGGGTGATATGTGCTACTGAAGAGAAGGCGGTTGAGGTGTCTGGCGTGTAGTGTATTGCTAAGAATAGGCCTGTGGTGATTTGAATTGTTAGGCAGGCGCCTAGAAGTGATCCGAAGTTTCATCAGGAGGAGATGTTGGATGGTGTAGGAAGGTCAATAAATGAGCTATTAATAATTTTTATTAGTGGGTGTGTTTTGCGGGAAGAGGTCATTAGTATTCTTATAGTTGAAATACAACGATGGTTTTTCATATCATTAGTCATGGTTATAATCCATGTGGGAATAATGACATATGCTTTATTTTTATTGAGTATTATATTGGTAATGGGGTTTGTGGGATTTTCTTCTAAGCCTTCACCTATTTATGGGGGGTTGGTATTAGTTTTTAGTGGTGCTGTAGGTTGTGTACTTATATTATATTTTGGTGGATCTTATATAGGGCTTATAGTTTTTTTAATTTATTTGGGTGGTATGATGGTTGTTTTTGGTTATACTGCAGCAATAGCAGTTGATGAGTATCCTGAGACGTGGGTATCAAGTGTTGATATTTTAGGGATGCTTGTGTTGGGTTTAGTAATGGAGATAATGGTAGTATTATTGTTGGGGGGTGATCCTAATAAAACAGTAGAGGTTGTTGTTAATTATAATACTGTGGCGGGTTGAATGGTTTATGAGGGTGAGGGGCCGGGTTTAATTCGTGAAGATCCTATAGGTGCTGCTGCTTTATATGATTATGGTATTTGGGTTATTTTAGTTACTTGTTGAGCATTATTTATGGGTATACACATTGCAATTGAATTGACTCGGGGAGGGGGTTAAATTGTAAGAAGAAGTGCTAGAATGGGTGGAATAAAGAAGGTTAAGAAATAGAGTTTGACTAGGCCTTTTTGAGTTGATGTGATTGTAGCTATTGAAGTTTGTATCTGTATTGTTGTTTTTGGTATAGATTTTTCTAGTCAGAATAGGTCTAGTAAGGTGAAAATGAGGTTTTGGCTTGTGGTTAGGTTTAAATGGGGATTGAGACGGTGAGTGGTGATTGAGTAGAAGCCTAGTATATTAGAGAAATAGTAAGTTTTTACTGGGGTGCTTAGTTTTATGTTGTTAGTTAAAAGGTTAAGTTCTATTGCTATAAGGAGTCCTAGGGTGGTTACACTTAGGGCAGTAAGCTTAAGGTGGAGGGGTATGGTTATTTGAGGGTATGTAGTAGGAGGGATACAGTTGGAGATAAGAAACCCAGCAAGGACACTACCTACTGCTAAGCGATAAATTGGGTTTATTAGGGGGTTGTTATTTTCGTTAATTGAGGTGGAAGTTGTAAAGCGAGGGTGTCCTGTTAAGGTAAAGAATATAATGCGGATGCTGTATATCGCTGTAAGGGAGGTGGCTGCGAGAGTAGTTGTGAGGGCTCAGGCGTTGGTGTATGATGTGTTGATGGCTTCGATAATTAGATCTTTTGAGTAGAAGCCTGTAAGAAATGGTGTTCCTATAAGTGCAAGGTTACCAATAATAAGGGAGGAGGCAGTGAAAGGTATAGTTTTAAATAGGCCTCCTATTTTTCGGATATCTTGTTCGTTATTGAGGTTGTGGATAATGGACCCTGCGGATAAAAATAGTATAGCCTTGAAAAAGGCGTGGGTACAGATATGGAGAAAGGCTAAGTGTGGTTGATTAATGCCGACTGTTACTGTTATAAGGCCTAATTGGCTTGAGGTTGAGAAGGCCACAATTTTTTTTATGTCATTTTGTGTTAGAGCACAGATTGCCGTGAATAGGGTGGTAATGGCTCCTAGTGATAGGGTAAGTGTTTGGATAAGCAAGTTGTTTTCAATTAGGGGGTGAAAGCGAATGATTAGGAAAATACCTGCGACAACTATTGTGCTGGAGTGAAGTAGTGCTGAAACTGGGGTAGGTCCTTCTATAGCGGAGGGAAGTCATGGGTGGAGACCAAATTGGGCTGATTTTCCTGTTGCTGCTAGGAGAAGGCTTATCAAGGGGAAAAGGCTTGTAGTAGAATTAAGAATAAATATTTGTTGGAAATCTCATGAATTGGAGTATAGGAAAAATCATGCTATTGCAAGGATGAAGCCAATGTCTCCAATGCGATTGTATAAGATTGCTTGTAGGGCTGCTGTGTTGGCTTCTGTTCGACCGTATCACCAGCTAATTAGTAGAAAGGATATAATGCCTATTCCTTCTCACCCAATGAATAGTTGGAGTAAATTATTGGCAGTGATTAAGATTAATATTGTGATAAGGAATATAAGTAAGTACTTAAGAAATTGATTAATGTTTGGATCTGAGCTTATATATCATACTGAGAACTCTACGATTGATCAGGTAACGTATAGTGCTACGGGTGTGAATATTATGGAAAAGAAGTCTAGTTTAAAGTTTAGTGATAGTTTGATGGTTTGGATTGTTACTCAATGCCAGTTTGAAATTATTGATTCTTGGTCTGTGAAAATAAACATTATTATAGATAAAGTGCTAGTAATGAGGGCATAGATAATGGCTAGTTTTACGTGGTGAGGGTACAGGGGGTCTTTGTTGGATTTAACTAGGGTGATTAAAATAGGTATTAGTAGGGGAATTAGTGTTATTAGAGTAATAGAAAAGTGCATTTTGCTTTTATTTGGAGTTGCACCAATGTTTTTGGTTCCTAAGACCAATGGATAACTACTATCCTTTAAAAGCTGAGAAGGCCAGGATATTAAGCCTGGAGGCAGAGAGTTAGCAGTTCTTGCATACTTTCTCGGTAGTTAAGAAGTTATAGTCTTCTATTATTAGATTCACAATCTAATGTTTTGATTAAACTATAGCTACATGGTGTTAGGCCTATTATCACTTTGGGGTTTAGGGTGAGAAGAAGAATTGGTGCCGTGTGTATTAGTATTAGTGTATTTTCTCGTGTAAATAGAGGTTTTGTATTGCTGGTGCTGTGTGTTAATGGTCCTCGTTGTGTTGAGGTAAATATATGTAGTGAGTATAGTGCTGTGATAAGTATGTTGGATCCTGTAAGTATAATGGTAAAGTTGGATCAGGAGAAGGTGGCTAAAATTGTAAATAGCTCTCCTAGTAGATTAATAGTTGGAGGTAAAGCAAGATTGGCGAGGTTTGCTAAAAGTCATCAGAGGGCTAGGAGTGGAAATAGTGCTTGGAGGCCTCGGGTGAATATTATGGTTCGGCTGTGAATGCGTTCGTAATTTGAGTTTGCTAGACAGAATAGTAGGGATGAGGTAAATGCATGTGCAACTATTAGTAGTATTGCGCCGGTAATACTTCAGGGGGTTTGGATAAGAATAGCCAGGGTGACGAGCGCTATATGGCTAACGGAAGAGTAGGCAATTAATGATTTTAGGTCGGCTTGTCGTAAGCAGATAGAGCTTGTTATAATTATGCCCCATAGAGATAAGATGAGGAAGGGGTAGCTTATATTTTCTGTCAGGGGATTAAGAGTAGGAATGACTCGTATCATGCCGTAGCTACCTAGTTTTAGCAAAATTGCTGCAAGTACTATTGAGCCGGCAATTGGGGCTTCTACATGGGCTTTGGGAAGTCATAGGTGTAGTCCGTATAGAGGTATTTTTACCATAAAAGCTATCATGCACCCTAGTCATATAATATTATTGGTTCAGGATGTTAGTAATTCTTTAGTATTAGTTGTTATTGTTAGGATGTTTAGGGTCCCTAAGTTGTTAGAGTGATAAAGGAGTGTAATGAGTAATGGGAGTGATCCAGTTAATGTATAGAATAGAAAGTACGAGCCGGCGTTGAGGCGCTCTGGCTGGTACCCTCAGCGGGTAATAATAATTAGAGTTGGGATTAGAGTGGTTTCGAATAAAATGTAGAATAGAATTAGTTCTGTGGCTGCAAATGTTATAATTAAGGAAATTTGTAGGGTAATTAGTATTGAGATATATAGTTTTTTTCGGGGGAAGGAGTTGTTGTAGATATGTTGTTGTGTTGCTAAGACTATTAGTGGCAGTAGTCAGGTTGTTAAAGCTAAAAGTGGTGATGTTAATGGGTCTGAGAAGAAGGTTAGTGATAGATTGCATGGGTTGTTGGGTATATATAGGATTGTAAGGGTTAAGGCGCTAATTGATAGGCTGCAGATTATTGTATTGATTCATATTATATGGCTTTTTGATAGATATGTTGTTAGGATTATTATGGTCGTTGGGAGGATAATTTTTAGCATTGGAGTAGATTTAAGTTTTGTACGTAGTCTAGGCCATATAAGTTGGAGATTAAAATTAATAAAGCTAAACCTACTGCAGCTTCGCATGCGGCTATTACTAGTAAAGTAATAGGTAGTATATATGTTAATATTAGGTGTATATTTAAGGTTATAGTTGTTATTATAATAAATAATGATAGTATTATACCTTCTAAACATAGTAGGGAGGATATCAGGTGGGATCGGTAAATTAATAATCCTAGTAGAGATAGGGAGTATGCCAGTGTGGTGTTGATATAGATAAAAGGCATTTTGGTACATATGGTTCACCATAATTTAGTGAGTCGAAATCACTTGTTTTGTTTAAACTATACACCAAATTAACTCAGTCTAACCCCTTTTGGGTTCATTCGTAGGCTAGTCCTAGTGCTAGGATAATAAGTAGGGTGAGGACTGTGTTAGTTGTTAGTATTAGGTTATCTGTTTGGATAGCTCATGGTAGGGGTAGGAGTAGAGCAATTTCTAGGTCAAATAGAAGAAACGTGATAGCTACTAGGAAAAATTTTATGGAAAAGGGTAGGTGGGCGGAAGTTGTAGGGTCAAATCCGCATTCATAGGGGTTATGTTTTTCTGTGTATTTATTTAATTGTGGTACTCAGAATGTAATAGTAATTAGTAGTAGGGCTAGTAAGGTGTTGATTATTAGGGTTAATGTTAAGTTAATTACTCTCTCTCGGGTTTATCGAGGCTTATTAATTGGAAGTTAATTGTACTGCTTATACTAAGAGAATAGGATCCTCATCAGTAGATAGAGATGTAGAGGAATAGTCATACTACATCTACGAAATGTCAGTATCATGCGGCGGCTTCAAAGCCGAAATGGTGGCTAGGTGTAAAGTGGCATAATTGCTGGCGAATGTAGCATGTAGCAAGGAAGGTGGTTCCGATAATAACATGAAGGCCATGGAAGCCTGTGGCCATAAAGAATGTGGAGCCGTAAATTCCGTCGGAGATGGTAAAGGGTGTTTCAGAATACTCTGATATTTGAAGGTAGGTGAAGTAGATTCCTAGTGCAATAGTTAAGGATAATGCTTGGGTTGAATTTTCTTGGTCAGCTTCTATTAGGCTGTGATGTGCTCAGGTAATTGTGACTCCTGATGCGAGTAGGACGGCTGTATTTAGAAGTGGCACTTCTATTGGATCTAGGGGTAAGATGCCTGTGGGGGGTCAGTGTCCTCCTGTTTGGGGGGTTGGAGCTAGGCTTGAGTGATAGAATGCCCAGAAAAATCCAGCGAAAAAGAAAACCTCTGAAACAATAAACAGAACTATTCCGTACCGAAGGCCTTTTTGAACGGGTGTAGTGTGGTGGCCCTGATATGTACTTTCTCGCACCACGTCGCGTCATCATTGATATATTGTTATTACACTGGCCAATAAGCCTGCATTAAGTAGGGTAGTATAGTAGAAATGGAATCATATAATTAGGCCGGAGGTTAGTAGGAAAGCTGATAGAGCTCCTGTTAGTGGTCAGGGGCTTGGGTTTACTATATGATAAGCATGTGTTTGGTGTGTCATTATAGGTAATTGGGTAGGGGGTTGTTATGAATTATTGTGCAAGTAGAGACTAACTAGGAGTGTAAATACATAGGCTTGAATTAGGGCTACACCTAGTTCTAGGGTAATTAATAGAATGATGACGATAATGGTGATTACGGAGGATGAGAGGTAAATAGAGAGAAGAGTTAAAGTAGTGTCTCCTAGTAGGTGCATTAATAGGTGGCCTGCTGTGATGTTGGCTGTTAATCGTACGGCTAGTGCTACTGGTTGGATGAAGAGGCTGATAGTCTCAATAATAATAAGTATAGGGATAAGTGGAGTAGGTGTTCCTTGGGGTAGAAAATGAGCAAGGGTTGCTTTTGTTTTAAATCGAAGTCCTATAAGTACGGTTGCTATTCACAGGGGAATTGCCATGCCTAGGTTTATTGATAGTTGCGTAGTGGGTGTGAATGTATAGGGTATAATCCCGAGAAGATTATTTAGGGTAATAAAGGTGATTAGAGTTAAAAGTATAAGGGATCAGGCTTGTCCTTTGGTGGTATGGTTTATCATTATTTGTTTTAGTGTAAGTTGGATTAGTCATTGTTGAAGAGAGGAAAATCGGTTGTTGTTTAGGTTGTTAGAGGGTGTAATTAGTATGGTAGGGAATAAGATAAATAGTGTTGCTAGGGGGACTCCTAAGATTATTGGCATATTGAAAGAGGCAAATAGATTTTGGTTCATTTTAGTTCTCAGGTTGTTTTTTGGTTTTGTGTTTTAGTTAGTTTTGATAGTATGGTAGTGTGGAAAGTGAAGTTTAGTATTTTTAGTTGTATAGCATAAAACAGGGATAAAATTATTGATAAAGTCACCATTGGTCATGGTGAGATATCTAGTTGAGGCATTCACTATAGAGAGAAGTTCTCCCTGTCTTTAACTTAAAAGGTTAATGCTAAGTAGCTTTACAGTGATACAATGTATAAGTATGAAGCCCATACTTCAAAATCTTGGAAATAGATAAATTCTAGGACAATAGGTATAAAGCTATGGTTTGACCCGCAAATTTCTGAGCATTGTCCGTAAAATAACCCTGGTCGTATTGAGGCTAGTATGGCTTGGTTTAATCGGCCTGGGATTGCATCTGCTTTAACACCTAATGATGGGACGGTTCATGAGTGTAGTACATCTTGTGATGAGATTAGTATACGGATGTCTGCTTCTATTGGTAAAGTTGTTCGATTATCTACTTCAAGAAGTCGGAATTCGCCTGGTTGGAGGTAGTAGGTTGGTATAATATAAGAGTCAAAGAATAGGTCTTCATAGTCTGAGTATTCATAGCTTCAATATCATTGGTGGCCAATTGCTTTAAGGGTTAAGTAGGGTTTATTGAATTCATCTGTTATATATAAAATGCGCAGGGATGGAAGGGCAATTATAATAAGAATAATTGCGGGCAGAATAGTTCAGATTATTTCGATTTCTTGGGCGTTTATAGTGCTGGTATGGGTTAGTTTTGTAGTAAGCATTAAAGAGATAATGTATAGAACTAATGAACTAATTAGGAAAATAATTATAAGCGTGTGGTCATGGAAGGTAATTAGTTCTTCTATAATGGGGGATGTAGCGTTTTGTAGGCCTAGTTGAGCTGGTGTTGCCACTAAGATATATAGGTTTTGGCCTATAATTTAACTTTGACAAAGTTATGTAATTGTTTTACTAATATCTTATAGAAAAAGTCATAGGGTCTATGGAATTGGCTTGAAACCAATTTTTGGGGGTTCAAATCCTTCCTTTTTCGTTTAGGAGTTTTACGTAGGCAGCTTCTTCAAATGTGTGGTAGGGAGGGGGGCAGCCATATAATCACTCTAGATTAGTAGTCATTTGTTCAATAGTTCGAACTTTTCGTTTTGAAGAAAAGGCTTCTCAAACTATAAAAATTATTAGAATAACTGCTGTTAGTGAAATAAATGAGCCTACGGATGAGATAATATTTCATGCAGTATAGGCATCTGGGTAATCTGAGTACCGCCGAGGTATTCCGGATAAGCCGAGAAAGTGTTGTGGAAAGAAGGTTATATTTACACCTACAAATATAATAGTAAAATGGATTTTAGCATAGGTTTGGTCAAGTGTATAGCCTGAGAATAATGGAAATCAGTGGATAAAGCCTCCTATAATGGCAAATACTGCCCCTATTGATAAGACGTAATGGAAATGGGCTACTACGTAGTATGTGTCGTGTAGGACAATATCTAATGATGAGTTAGCTAACACAATTCCTGTTAATCCGCCCACAGTAAAAAGAAAAATAAAACCTAGGGCTCATAGTATTGCAGGAGATCACTTAATGTTGCCTCCATGTAGTGTAGCTAATCAGCTGAATACTTTAACTCCAGTGGGGATAGCAATAATTATGGTAGCTGATGTGAAATACGCGCGTGTATCTACATCTATCCCTACTGTAAATATATGGTGGGCTCATACGATAAAGCCTAGGAAGCCAATGGATATTATGGCTCAGACTATCCCTATATACCCAAATGGTTCTTTTTTGTTAGAGTAGTATGTTACAATGTGTGAAATTATCCCGAATCCTGGTAAAATAAGGATGTATACCTCTGGGTGACCAAAAAATCAAAATAAGTGTTGATATAGAATGGGGTCACCACCACCAGCAGGGTCAAAGAAAGTAGTATTAAGGTTGCGGTCAGTTAGTAGTATAGTAATTCCAGCAGCTAGGACTGGGAGAGAAAGAAGTAGAAGGACTGCTGTAATAAGCACAGATCATACAAAGAGGGGTGTTTGGTACTGTGTTGTGGCTGGTGGTTTTATATTAATAATTGTTGTAATAAAGTTAATAGCTCCTAGAATAGAGGAAATGCCTGCTAAGTGCAGTGAAAAGATAGTTAGATCTACAGAGGCTCCGGGGTGTGATATATTTCCTGCCAGGGGAGGGTAGACTGTCCAGCCAGTTCCGACACCAGCCTCTAGGGTTGAGGAGGCAAGTAGGAGAAGAAGGGATGGGGGGAGGAGTCAGAAGCTTATATTATTTATACGAGGAAATGCTATATCGGGGGCGCCGATTATTAGGGGTACTAATCAATTCCCGAAGCCACCAATTATGATAGGTATTACCATGAAGAAAATTATAATGAATGCGTGAGAGGTGACAATAACATTGTAGACATGGTCGTCTTCTATTAGGCTTCCTGGTTGGCCCAGCTCAGCTCGAATTAGAAGACTTAGGGCTGTTCCTGTTGCTCCAGCTCATGCACCGAATATTAAATACAGTGTACCAATATCCTTATGGTTAGTTGAAAATAGTCAACGATTTATGAACATAGGTAACAGGTAAAATGGCTGAGTAAGCATTAGACTGTAAATCTAAAGACAGAGGAGTGACCCCTCTTTTTGCCAGTCCTGAGGTGAACTGTCATGTTGAACTGCAAATTCAAAGAAGCAGCTTTAATGCTGCCGGGGCTTCTCCCGCCTTTTTTTCCCTAAAGGCGGGAGAAGTAGATTGAAGCCAGTTGATTAGGTTATTTAGCTGTTAACTAAATTTTTGTGGGTTGAAGTCCCATCAGTCTAGGGAGGGCTTAGCTTAATTAAAGTAATTGATTTGCGTTCAGTTGATGCAAAATAGAGTTTGCAGTCCTTAGAATGTAGTCCAGAAATTAAGTGGGACTTACTTACTGAGGGCTTTGAAGGCCCTTGGTCTTATTAACCTAAATTTCTAGGTTATAAGCATTAGTGGTGTGATTGGTAGTAGGAGGGAGGAGGAAGTTATTAGGGGGGATAGAAGTGGTGTTGGTTTTAGATATTTTAGTTGTCAGTTAATTTTTGTATTGTTGGATGTGGGAAATATTGTTATTGAAATTGAGTATGTTAGGCGTATATAGAAGTATAGGTTTATTAGTGTGAGTATAGCTATGGTAAGGGGGAAAATAAGACTGTTATTTTTTGTAATTTCTTGTATGATAGCTCATTTGGGGGAGAAGCCTGTTAGTGGGGGGAGGCCTCCTAGGGATATTATTATTATTGGGATTATTGGCAGTATCCATGTGAGTTTATTTCAAGTATGGGATAGTGATAGGGTTGTTGTGTTTGAGTTTAAGTAGAGAGTTGTAAGTGTGGAAATTGTTAGGAGGATATAAATAAGTAAACTTAAGGTGGTAATGTTTGGGTTATAATATAGTACTGCTATTATTCATCCTATGTGGGTAATTGAGGAGTAGGCTAGGATTTTGCGTAGTTGTGTTTGGTTTAGTCCTCCTCAGCTGCCAGTTATAATTGATATAAGTGAGATTATTAGTAGGGTGTTTGAGTTGATGGATGGGAAGATTTGAATAATAATTGATATGGGGGCTAGTTTTTGTCATGTAAGGATGAGTATAGTAGGAATTAGGGGGACGCCTTGGGTTACTTCTGGTAGTCAGAAGTGAAGGGGTGCTATTCCTAGTTTTAGTGTGAGGGCGATTAGTATTATTGTAGATAAGATTTGATTAGAAGGTGGATTAATTGTTCATTGTCCGTAGAGTAAGTTATTAAGGAATATAGCTATTAGAAGGATTATGGATGCGGATGCTTGTGTTAGGAAATATTTAGTGGATGCTTCTGTGGAGCGAGGGCTTATGTTTTTAGCGAGTATGGGTACGATGGCTAATATATTTAGTTCTAAGCCTACTCATACTAGGAATCAGTGTGAGCTTAGAGTTGTGATTATAGTTCCTATTAGAATAGTTAGGGAAATAATTAGGTGGGCTAAGGGGTTAATATTAGTATGGGAAGGATTGGACCAACATTTTCGGGGTATGGGCCCGATAGCTTATTTAGCTGACCTTACTGTTTAGAGTATAGTGTAATAGGTAGCACGGAGGATTTTGAGTTCTTAGGAATAGGTTCGAGTCCTATAATTCTAGAAATAAGAGGGTTTAAACCTCTATAATTTACTCTATCAAAGTAATTCTTTTGTCAGACATATTTCTTATGTTTGGGGTGGGACACCGGATAGTAGTATAGGCATTGAAATATATCATATGCATAGTGCTAGTGTAAGTGGTAGAAATTTTTTTCATAGGAGATACATTAGTTGGTCGTAGCGGAAACGAGGGTATGCTGTACGAATTCATAAAAATAGGATGGTTAGTAGAAGTGTTTTAGTTATGAAGTTTATAGTGTAAAGTTCTGTTGTGAGTATATTGTAGGGTGTTGCTGTAAAGATGGTGGTAGTTAGAGCATTTATTATAATAATATTTATATATTCTGCTATGAAAAATAGGGCGAATGAACCTGCGGCATATTCAATATTAAAGCCTGAGACTAGTTCTGATTCACCTTCTGTTAGATCAAAGGGAGCTCGATTGGTTTCTGCTAGTGTGGAAATAAATCATATTATGGCTAGGGGTCATGATGGTAGTAGAAGTCAGGATTGTTCTTGTGTTGTAATTAGTGAGTGTAGATTAAAGGAGCCGCTTATTAGTAGTGTTGATAGTAGAATAATGGCTAGGGTGACTTCGTATGAAATGGTTTGGGCTACGGCTCGTAGTGCGCCAATTAATGCGTAATTTGAGTTGGATGCTCATCCGGATCATAGAATTGAGTAAACAGCTAGGCTTGATGTTGCCAGTACAAATAAAAGACCTAGATTAAAATTAATAAGGGAGTACGGTATAGGGAGGGGGGTTCATAGAAGAAGGGCAATGGTTAGGGCTAGGGTTGGGGCGGCTATATATAGGGTTGTAGTAGATACGCTGGGTAGTAGGGGTTCTTTTGTAAAGAGTTTTATTGCGTCGGCGATTGGTTGGAGTACTCCATACGGGCCTACAGTGTTGGGGCCTTTGCGGAGTTGTATATAGCCTAAGATTTTTCGTTCTATAAGTGTTAAGAATGCTATAGCAATTAGGGCTGGGGTAATTAGTAGGAGCAGGTTAATTGTAAACATATTGTTAAGAAGAGGAGTTGAACCTCTGATTATAAAGTTTTAAGTTTTATGCAGTTACCGGGCTCTGCCATCTTAACAAGCCCTGTTTTTGGGTTATATGTGTTAATTTATAAGGTTAAGATACTAATCATCTGATATTGTGAGGGCGCTTTGTGAAGTGGGCCCTATTTCTCTTGTCCTTTCGTACTAGGAGAGATCTTTAATAGATAGAAACCGACCTGGATTTCTCCGGTCTGAACTCAGATCACGTAAGACTTTAATCGTTGAACAAACGAACCTTTAATAGCGGCTACACCATTGGGGTGTCTTGATCCAACATCGAGGTCGTAAACCCTATTGTCGATATGGACTCTAAAATAGGATTGCGCTGTTATCCCTAGGGTAACTTAGTCCGTTGATCAAGTTATTGGGTCAATGAGTATGGTTTACTTAGACTAGTTAGGTCTTGGTTTGTGTTTTCGGAGGTTGTGCTGTACTCCGAGGTCACCCCAACCGAAATTTATAATACATTAATGGAGTGCTAATGCCTGTTGTTTTTAATGTGTTGGTTTGTATTATTAAATTGAAGCTCCATAGGATCTTCTTGTCTTATTTATGATATCCGCCTCTTCACAGATAGGTCAATTTCACTGATTGAAAGTAAGAGACAGTTAAACCCTCGTGTTGCCGTTCATACAAGTCCCTATTTAGAGAACAAGTGATTATGCTACCTTTGCACGGTCAGGGTACCGCGGCCGTTAAACATGTGTCACCGGGCAGGCAGTGCCTCTAATACTGATAATGCTAGAGGTGATGTTTTGGTAAACAGGCGGGGTAAAGTTTGCCGAGTTCCTTTTACTTTTTTTAATCTTTCCCGGATGCATGCCTGTGTTGGGTTAACAGTTTAGTTAATGGATTATTAAGTTGTGGGTTATGGTGATTGGGCTGTTAACTAGCAGTAGTTGTTTCGGTCTGTAATAAGCTTATGCAGGGAGAATAATTTCATGTTACTTATACTAACATTATTTCTTCTATTGGATAATAGATTGGTCCAATGTGTTTTAGGAGTTCAGTGAGGTTAGTGGAATTAGTAGAGGGTAATTAGATATTGAGCTTGAACGCTTTCTTAATTGATGGCTGCTTTTAAGCCAACTATAGTAGTAGAATGTTTTACTCACTATGGTAAGGTTTTTTCCTAGAGTCTAAAGAGCTGTCCCTCTTTAGATTAACGATTAAATTTACGGAGGGATTAAATGGTTCTGTAAGTAAATTTAAGGTTGAACTAAGATTCTGTCTTGGACAACCAGCTATCACCAGGCTCGGTAGGTTTGTCGCCGCTACCCATAGATTTTCCCACTATTTTGCCACATAGATGGGTGTGCTCTTTTAGCTATCTTTGGGTAGCTCGTCTGGTTTCGGGGGGCCTTATTTAAATTCTTTGTATAAAGTTATTTCTAGTTAATTCATTATGCACAAGGTATAAGGGTTTATCTTTGCTTTTTTATGCTTTGTTAGGATTTTTCTTTCCCTTACGGTACTTCATCTATTGCGCTCAGGTATAATTTCTATCACCTATACTTTTATAGTGGGTAAATGGTTTGGTTATTAAGTTTAGATATTAATGTAGGTAGGTTGTTTGGGCTAGAGTTAGCTCAAAGTGATCAGTTGTTGCGAGATCTTCCGGGTGTAGGCCGGATGCTTTAATTTAAGCTACACTTTGATTCGTCCAAGTGCACTTTCCAGTACACTTACCGTGTTACGACTTATCCCCTCTACATCAATATGAAGTGGCTTAATTGTTAATGTACTTCTTTATGTGGTGGTTGAGGAGGGTGACGGGCGGTGTGTGCGTGCTTAATGGCCTTGCTTCAGTCAAGCTCTCTATTCTTGATTTACTGCTAAATCCACCTTGGGCCTTTAAATTTCATAAAGGCTGTCGTGTAGTTTTTCTAGATTAGAAAATGTAGCCCATTTCTTCCCACTTCATTGGCTGCACCTTGACCTAACGTTTTTATGGTGATACTTCTGCTTACTTTACGATCTTTAGGGAGTTTGCTGAGGATGGCGGTATACAGGCTGAGGGCAAGAGGTGGTGAGGTCTATCGGGGTATATCGATTACAGAACAGGCTCCTCTAGACGGATGTAAAGCACCGCCAGGTCCTTTGAGTTTTAAGCTGTTGCTTGTAGTGTTCTGGCGAATAGTTTTGTTAGTGGAGTTATTGGGGTTTAAGGCTAAGCATAGTGGGGTATCTAATCCCAGTTTGTGTCTTAGCTATAGTGTATTCAGGAGCATTAAAGCCACTTTCGTAGGGTATTTCACTATAACCGGGGTTTTCTACAACTTAGTTATAGGTTAGCTTTATTGAGGATGGAATCTTAAACACTCTTTACGCCGGGTTTTATTAACTCGAGTTAATCGTATGGCCGCGGTGGCTGGCACGAAATTGACCAACTCTATTATCAGTGTAGCTTAGTTAAACTTTCGTTTATTGCTAAAGGTTTGTCACTGCTGTTTCCCGTGGGGGTGTGGCTGAGCAAAGTGTTTTGAGCTGCATATGTGCGTGCTTGATACTCGCTCCTCATGTTTTAGTTTTCTGGGGGCATTCTCACAGGACGGCGGATGCTTGCATGTGTAATCTCACTGAGGGCTAATAGAAAGGCTAGGACCAAACCTGTATGTTTATGGGGCAGTGATTACCCGTCTAGACATTTTCAGTGTCTTGCTTTGAGTATTAAGCTACATTAAC